TAAATCCTCGTTTGCATCTAGGATTCAAGGAAATATTCGAATCCAGGGGTAGAAGGCCTATTAAGACTTCACGATTCCCTTAAACGGATAATTAACTTTTATAGAAAATAGAAAAAGGGGCAAAAATAAAGACTCCCTTTTCAGCAAGCCCTACCCTCTTTCAGGGTGACAACCGGGAAAGTAGGTATGGATTAGATCAAACGGAGATCTAGATTAGATCAAATGTAGAAATAGAGGTCCGGTCTGTATTAGATATTGATTTCTCCTTTTTAGTTATTTCTCTCCTTCTGTTTTGACTTACGAAGGTTAACAAAACAAAAAAAAAAAAGACCTTATTATTCCTACATGTTCTTATTCCCCTGGGATATTACCACGTATTTTACTTGTGTTTAAGCTTTTTCAACCTATTTCGGGATTGGTTTCTGAATAGTGTATAGTGTTCGGTCAGAATCCCCTTTTGACTCTGCCCCATTGATTCCACTATTATATTATATAATTTTATTAATATTAATGTTAATGAGGACTAATGGAATAATTCTTTCATATTTATAGAGATAAGGGGCATAATTCGCATGGATATAGTAAGTCTCGCTTGGGCTGCTTTAATGGTAGTCTTTACATTTTCCCTTTCACTCGTAGTGTGGGGAAGAAGTGGACTTTAGAAGCACTACTAACTGAGTTGAAGAATCAAAGCCGTATCGATTGTTTTATTGATTGTTCTACAACGCGTTTTGAACCCGTTCAAATAGAAATCTTCGAATTCCACTGGAACCCAATGGGGTAATCTATGATATGAATCAGACTCTTTCAATCAAAGGGATATTTCAGCGATTCCCGTCTTTATATTTAGAAAAGAAAGGGATTCACTACAATTCTTCCGAAATTCTCTGTGGAATGGGTTCTTACTATCGTTAAAGGAATTCGAATCCTAAAATAATAATTATTTCCATGGTCGGAGCAAATAGATTCATCAATTGGATGTTATGTCAATTCCCTACAATTACAATATAGGGAATTCATTTCCGCATCTATACATCTCTAGAAGAGAATATTGTAGATTGATCGATAGAAACTTAAGCCTTTATCCTTATTTTATTTTTTATTCTAGATTAGAACTTTAGAGACTAAGTTTCTAGACTAAGAGCTAGATGGGATGGTAGAAGGATTCATCTATTTCTTTCTTGCCATCCCATCTAGCTCTTAGAATACTTCCGATTCGAGTTCGCTCATTTTCTTTATTATTAAATATTTAAGTTAAGGCGTGAAATTGGAATCCTTTTCATTTAACTTCAAAATCACAACTCAGAAGAAAAGTTTCATTCAAATTCATTTGAAAATGCAATTGAATTAATCCTTTTGACTGACTGTTTTTACGTAAATGATAAGTAGAAAGGCGGTAGGAATTAGAATGAATAGTGCAGTAGCAATAAATGCAAGAATATTGACTTCCATAATCTCATTGGTTTTTTTACTTCGCAATAACTCGGGATTTAATCCCCTAGAGATGATAAATCTTTCGTCTATAAATTCAATGAATGAATTACCTCCCGATGATTTTGAATCGGATCAATATCACGAATAACAATATCTGATCTATCAAAACAATGTCTGATCTTTCAAATCAATTCGTCGTCGAGACTTGATTAGTATAACATAGGAAGTTCTTTTATCCATACCGAATCCAAATTTTGATTCCTGGCCCAAGCAATCGCAATTTTATTTATTTAACATTCGATTAATCACCTAGTTAAAAATAAAAACCTAATTCGAAACCTAAACAAACAATAAAAGCGAAACGGAAAAATAGTAAATAAAAAAGAAATAAAGACTCCCCGTTTGATTTGGAAATGAGAGTATATCCCCCGACACCCTTTACTAGTTCATAGAAAAATGAATTTAGGCATTTATTGGATCCGTCGGGACTGGCGGGGCTCGAACCCGCAGCTTCCGCCTTGACAGGGCGGTGCTCTAACCAATTGAACTACAATCCCAGTGAAATAAGGGATATAGCAGAAAATTCTCTTCTTTTTTATCTTCGTATGGTATGGCAGGGGGGTTATACAATCTCATGGTGAATTGGCGAATTATTGGGCCGAGCTGGATTTGAACCAGCGTAGACGTATTGCCAACGAATTTACAGTCCGTCCCCATTAACCGCTCGGGCATCGACCCAGGAAAAATGAATTTTAGGCTTATTGGTAATCCATGATCAACTTCCTTTCATAGTACCCTACCCCCAGGGGAATTCGAATCCCCGTTGCCTCCTTGAAAGAGAGATGTCCTAAACCACTAGACGATGGGGGCCGACTTGACCAACCACCCTCATACTATGACCATAGTATCATCAATTTTTGTAAATTGTCAATACAATACAATAGAATGGAATGATTCGATCCAGGGGATCTTTCCATTTTTTTATTCTTCATTCAATTCATATTGAGGAATCGTTCATTAGAATCGACATTCTCTATATAACTCTACTAAAAGAAATCTAGTAAGC